AACTGCTTGACGTTGCATATTAGAACTCATTAAAGCTCTATTCGCATCATTATGTTCGATAAAAGGAATTAGGGAAGCTCCAATGGAAAAATATTGGAAAGGAAAAATGCTGCGAAGATGAACCTCTTCCCATGCGACAGTCAAAAATTCTTGGCGGTATCGAGCTGGTACAGCCTGTTCTTCTTGAATGTCCCGATTAAGAGCCAAAGAATTTCCTGCCGCTATCATATAATATTCATCTTGACTTGGTGATAAAAAAAGCATCCGTATCCGTGCTTTTTTTGATTTCTCAAAGAGTTCATAAAATGGACTTTCTAATGACCCCCAATCACCAATCCTGGCATGAATTGATAAAGATCCAATAAGTCCGACGTTGATTCCTTCAGACGTGTCGATGGGGCAAATACGTCCATAGTGACTAGGATGGATATCTCGTATCCGAAAATTAGCAGTTCGTCCTGTTAATCCGCCAGGGCCCAAATAACTCAACTTTCTCCCATGAACGATTTGTGTCAATGGATTAGTTCGATCCAAAACTTGAGATAATGGGTGTAATCCAAAAAAGGATTCATAAGTAGTTGTTAACGGAGTTGAAGTTACCAAATTCTGAGGAGTAGGTATCAATTTATGCCTAATTGCTCCGCCTATAGTTCCCTTAACTACATTTTCTAAACGAGCCAGCGCTAACCCGAGCTGGTCTTGTAAAAGATCCGCTACGGAGCGAATACGTTTATTTTTCAAATGATTCATATCATCAAGTGTCCCCATTCCAAATTTCATACCAATCAAATGATCGGCAGCTGCTAATATATCTCGTGGTAACAAAAATATATTGTTCTGAGGTATATTAAGATTAAGTCTCCAGTTAATATTTCGGCGACCAATCCTTCCTAATTCACACCTTTGGTGAAAGAATTTTTTTTGTAATTCCTTACATAAGGATTCAGAAAATATTGGATCCCCTCCTACACACGAAAATTGTTGATAAAACTCCAAAATAGCATTTTCTTTTGACCCAATTTTTTTTTTCTCCTTATCGGTCAAGAAAGATAAGAAAATTTCAGGGTAGCAAACATTCTCTAGAATTTCTCTTAGATTCGAACCCATAGCTGATGATAGAACTAGAATAGATATTTTCTGTTTCCTACTCACACGAGCCCATATTCTTGCTTTTTTATCAATCTCTAATTCTAACCTGCCTCCCCAATCTGATATTATGGTGCCGGTATAGACCGAAATCCCGTTATGATCCAATTCTGACTGGTAATAGATACCAGGACTTTGTAATATTTGATTGATTACAATTCTGTATATTCCGTTTACTATAGAAATTCCAAGGGAATTCATTAAAGGAATGTTTCCAATAAAAATTCGTTGTTCTTGCATATTCCTACCGGTTTTCCAAATTAATCCCGCGGATACATATAATTCAGAAGAATATGTAAGTGATTCGTAGACAGCATCTCGTTCTTTTATTAGAGGTTCTACCAATTGATATGTTTCAACAAATAATTGAAATTCAATTTCGTTATCTATATCTTCAATTTTTGGAAATTTAGAAAGTTCTTCTATTAAACCCTGATCAATAAACCGATAAAACCCTTCAAATTGTATCTGATTAAATCCAGGTATTGTAGATGTTCCCTCTTTTCCATCCCCGAGCATCTTTTTTGAATTTCCCATTTATCCGTTTATTGAAAAAAGCCCATCCCATCTCTGATTCTTCACCGAATCATATCCATAGAATTCGATCTAGTAATAATGGAATTTCTATTCTGTTTACTGAATCACATGAAATTTTATCCAACTCCAAGATATATGGAATGTATGAAATACGTATGAACGGAGACTAGTAGAATGTTTTATAAGAAAGAGATCCAAATGGAACAGAATTGATAAATACCACTGGAACTTATGGAGTTTTGTAAAGACGAGAAAAAAGTAATTTCATTTTCACCTATGATATTACAGATTCCAATTGGATTGCATACCATAAAAAAAAATGTATTGATGATTGGATCTATTCAAGCAGATAAACATATAATAAATAGAAAACCTTTTTTTACCCACTTACTTTTTAATGTATTTGTATTTCATTGTTCAAAAAACGATTTGCAGAAACGAGATTGATTTTTACCTATTTTGAATCGAATATTTAGGATATCCTTTAGGTAAGAAAACCTATGTTTTTTTATTTATTCATTTTTATTATTATTAAAATTTAAAATAAAAAAGAATGCACAGATATATATGTCTCTTTTTCTTCTTTTATTCTTTTTCTTCTTTTATTGTAGTTTCTTTTTCTTCTTTTATTGTAGTATAGTTCTATATTGGGATTGGGACAGAACCTGCTGTGCTCTATAAAAAATTCAATTTTCTCTTCAATGTATTCAATGAAAAATTGAAATACAAAAATTTATTGAGAATTACTCCTCAAAAGCATCCCTAGAGAGATAAAATACCCCACTATCGAGCTATAGCTCTATAACACAACGTAACGTATGTTCTGATTTTGGGGTTTACATATACTCATAATTACTGTTATAATTGAAATCGAAGAACATTTATTTTTCATTTTAAAAACTCAATATAGATTAGTTATAAATCGATTTCTAATGATTTTTTTCTATTATTAGAAATAAAAAAATGTAGATTTGAATTCAAAAAGGGTCATGAATTTACAGTCAATAGTTAATGGTTCTTATTTGTACTGGATTCTATATTTTGTGACTGAAAATCTATGTTGAAAAAAAAAAGAGCAAATTTGAATCTAGTTTCTATTGTTTTGGCGGCATGGCCGAGTGGTAAGGCGGGGGACTGCAAATCCTTTTTCCCCAGTTCAAATCCGGGTGCCGCCTCAACAACAGATTTGAAATCCCCTATAACAAACGTAGGAAAAGACTCTTGATACTTTCTTTTTATGATTCTAAGCCCCCGGCTCTGGAGGTTCGATTCTCTAACCTAAAATTTTGCCTATCAGATTCAAGGAAAACGTAATGTAAAGTAGGGGGGGTCCGTCTGAGTCTTTAATTAGATTGGATAGCCAGCGAGGGAGTTAAATTAATAGTTTTGGAAAGGAACTAAGATACTTTGGATACAGACTCATGAAAGTCTCAGAATGCTCAGATATTCAATCAATATTAGATTAGATCCAGAATTGCCTTTCGTTTTACTTAAAAAAAAAAAAGAAAAAACGAGAAAAGAAAGAAAAAGTCGGATTCTTTCTACATCTACATGTGAGTCAAATTCCTTGGATACTTCGAAAAATGTCTGTTTACTTGTGTTTACATCTTGTCGATTCTACTATAAATTCTATAATAAGAATAACTCATGATAAGAATCATAAGTGGTTTTTTTGGAGTAGTTCATCAATGGTGACCGAATATCTCTCCCTTTTTTTGACTCTGCACCAGTGATTTCACTATTATTAGTGAACAATAATGGAATAGTTTCTTCATATTCATAGAAATAGGGGGCAGAATTCACATGGATATAGTAAGTCTCGCATGGGCTGGTTTAATGGTAGTTTTTACATTTTCTCTCTCTCTCGTAGTGTGGGGAAGAAGTGGACTCTAGGCGTACTCCTAATTGCGGTAATAATCAAACTTTATCAATCTGTATCAATTGTTTTAGTTTTCTAGACCGGTCGGCAATTTTGTTTAGATTTTTTTTTTTTAGAAATTGGAATTATGTTTTATTGACTCAGTTTCTTTTTTTATATCAGGGTTTACACCGTTAACTATTCATGGGATAACCCCTTTTCGAAATCTGAAGAAGTTTCCATCGAATTCGAATTATCTGTATTAAATGGATCAAACAAACAAATGAAATTGAGAAAGCATGTACATACATTTCATATTTTATTTAATTTATATTGACATTTCTAAATAAAAAGAGAGATATAGGTGGATTCCTTTATATTAAAATATTTCACTTGTATCTTTATACATTACAATAACCATAATCGCTAGTATGGTAGAAAGAGATCTCTTTCTACCATACTAGCAAGGCCCTTAGGATACTACTACTGAGTCTAATGCATTCCTTTCAGTTAAGATGAGAAATTCAAATCCTTTTTTTTTTTTTTTTTCATTGATAGTAAAATTGTATTCAAATTAATTATTTTGACTAACCGTTTTTACGTAAATTATAAGCAAAAAAGCAGTAGGAACGAGAATGAAGAGTGCAGTAGCAATAAATGCAAGAATGTTGACTTCCATAATTTAATCGTTTATTTTATTTTTTTTTCTTTGGAATATCTCGGGATTTAATCCCATAGAGATGAGAAATCTTTCGCTTGTAAACTCACTCAGATGAATTAGCTTTCGATGAGATCGAATGAAAGAAATATCATGAATAACAATATCGGAGCTATAAAATTGATTCATCGTCAAGAATTTAATAGTATAACATAGGAAGATCTTTTATCCACATCGAATACATAATGGGATTCCTGATCCAATCACAAAATATTTATTTATGCTTTTTTTTTTTCCCGCTTTCTTTTCTACAACCTAGTACTTTACTTTCCTTGTACAATCATCTAATGAAGTATCATAAAAAACCTTTTCTACTTCGATTGGTTACAAAAATAGTTTGTAACGAACCTTAAATAAACAATAGAAATCAAATAGAGAAAACAAGTACGAAGTTCAAATTGAACTAAAAAAAAATTAAGGATCTATCATCTTTTTGGAAAACAAAGAAAGGGAGTGTGATAAAGACGAGTCCTGGTAAAAAAAACTAAAAGAGTCAAAAAAATTAACTATTTAAACTTTCTTATGACTTATGAGTTTTTTCTTCGACATCGATTCTAATCTTTAAAAAGAGCATATTCATTAGGGAAGACTAATTTTATCTTTATTTTTAAAATATCCTCTTTCCTTGGTTGTATTCGAACGATTTTCAATTCCTTGACTTAAAAGAAAGTATATTATATATTAGGTACTCTTGGCAAACGTATTATACGCTATCCTATTCCATTTTACTACACGAGTTAATGGGAGATTAATTGACAAAAAGCAGAAACCCCGTACAGTATCTCTTTCTTGAAGTGTGGAATGCTCCCAATAATTAGAATTCTACTAAATTTACATATGTATCTCTACCATTAATTCGTGCTAGTTAAAATAATGGAAATACTCTTTGATTTTGTTTGATGAAAAAAGACAAATAAAACAAAAAGATAAACGAAACTATTTTGATCCCCTTGCCCAGAAACAAAAAGGGGGGGTTGTTTTTTTTTTTTTTTATTTAATTCGCCGGGACTGACGGGGCTCGAACCCGCAGCTTCCGCCTTGACAGGGCGGTGCTCTGACCAATTGAACTACAATCCCATGGAACTCAAGCGGGGTAGCTTTGATATGCCTTCTTATGATTTCATTTGAATCATTTCAATTTTAGATTAAAATTAATGTTTTGTAACAAAGAAAATCACAAGTAATATCTTGATCTATATGGATATCACTTTAGTGATAACAAGACGGATTGCTGGTAATCCGTGCATTATTATCAAATCTATTGATAATCTATTTTTTTATTGTAAAAAAGAGATTATTTTCTCGACTCTGTTCATTAAAGTTTTATAGTTAAAGGATCCATATCGGGATCCTTAGCAAGATCGTCGTTTTTTATGGAAACAAAAAAGGAACTAGACACAAGAAACAAAGAAAAAAGTAAAGTTGAAATATACCCCAAAATTTGACTTTTTTTCTTACCCTTCTCTGTCATTTATACAAAACAAAAAGGGTTATGTAGACAGCGAATTATTGGGCCGAGCTGGATTTGAACCAGCGTAGACATATTGCCAACGAATTTACAGTCCGTCCCCATTAACCGCTCGGGCATCGACCCAGGAAGAATATATTCTAACTTTCTGGATAATCCAAGATCAACTTCCTTTCGTAGTACCCTACCCCCAGGGGAAGTCGAATCCCCGCTGCCTCCTTGAAAGAGAGATGTCCTGAACCACTAGACGATGGGGGCATACTTGCTCAACCGCCACCATACTATGATCATAGTATGATCAGTTTTTTTAAATTGTCAATATAAGCAAATGGTATGACTAGCTTAGAAGGTTTTTTCTTTTGTCGATAGCATTCTCTATCATTTTTTTATTTTACATTTGTATTCATATTCGAATCACAATTCTCTAAAAAAAATCGATCTATTTTCTTTTTATATTTTATATTTAAAGTGGAAATATTAACTAAAAAAAATCTAAAAATAGTCTAGTACAGAATCTTTTAAAGAAGTTATTAGTCTGACATAAAAAAAAAAAAGAAAAAAGGGGGTTAAGTTTCGTCTTTTTTTTTTAACTTTCCTTCATAGATTGCCTCATCTCATGATCTCATTGTTAAGAAATAGTAGTATCCCTATCTAATACTAACCCAAGAAAGTCAGATAGAATCCATCTTTTAATTAGGAAAAAACGGTGGATGGATAAGTTAAGTTATCCAAAAGTTGCTTTTTTTTTTAGAAAATTATTGTTTAGAGGGTAGTCCGTATCTCTTCATCACATGTCAAAATAGAATTTCTTGGGTCTATGTAAAATTGCTGAGTACATGTATAAATCAAATGAATTGAGTTATATTTCGATGTGGTAGGCAATTTCAAGTAAAATAATGCATTGCATTGATATTTATCAAATCTAATATTCAAAAAGCAAAAAAGACCTCGTTAAGCAAATTTGAAGTAAATTCTCGTTTCTAGTTCCGAAATGAGCTACTAACCACTATGCGTCTATTGTATATATATTTAATATATATATATAGATAGGTTTTATTTACCTATCGACTCAGTCAGAAATTAAACTAAGACGGCCCTTTTAACTCAGTGGTAGAGTAACGCCATGGTAAGGCGTAAGTCATCGGTTCAAATCCGATAAGGGGCTTTTACTTTCTAATAGTAAAAATTTCATTCGAAAGTGTATAATTTCTAATTTTTTGAATTTCATTCTAATTAATTTCATTCTAATAATAACTAAGTCTAATAATAACTAAGTAATAAAGGTAATAAAGTTAGAGAGTAATTTATAAAATCAAATTGAAGATTTTTTTATTATATTATAATACAATGAATAATGATAAGGAATAATGATAAATCGTCTCTTGAATCGCCAAATATATATATATTTTCCCTTTTTCGAGAGATTAGAAATCGACAAATCCAAAAGAAAAAGTAAGTGGACCTAACCCATCGAATCGTGACTATATCCACTATTCTGATATTCAAATTCGATAGAGATAAAATGGAAACAGTCGATTTTTTGATTTCATATTTTTTTATTTTTTATTAGTAAATTTGTCGATATCTCTTATTGAATCTTCTTGTTTCTATCTATTTCATAGGAAATATATTGCGTTCCTGCCTAGAGAAAGAAAGTCTTATTCCAAATTAATACCTAAAGGGCTTTTCAATATCTTGGTTTGATTCCAGAACATAACAAGATCCTAAATTCTATTTGTACTATTTGTATAAGAATCAATTTGTATGTAAGAA